TTTGAGATTGACAATGATAGTTCTTTTATGTTTATGAGTGAACTAGAAAGTTTTTTTTCTAGTTATTTGAATAGTGGGTCCAAGAACTACTATTATCATTACATGTATGATACTCAATCTAGTTGGAATAATCACATTAATAGTTGCATTAATAATTATCTTCATTTTGAAGTTAGTATTAATAGTTCTATTTCAGGTGATACCGATTATTACAGTAACAGTTATAATTATAATTATAGTTTCATTTATACTGAAAGTAGTGAAAGTGGGAATTCGAGTATAAAAACTAGTAATAATGGCAGCGATCTCAATATAAGAGAGGAGTCTAATGATTTCGATATAAATCAAAGATACAAACATTTATGGGTTCAATGCGAAAATTGTTATGGATTAAATTATAAAAAATTTTTTAAGTCAAAAATGAATATTTGTGAACAGTGTGGATATCATTTGAAAATGAGTAGTTCAGATAGAATCGAACTTTTGATTGATTCGGGCACTTGGAATCCTATGGATGAAGAGATGGTCTCTATGGACCCTATTGAATTTCATTCAGAGGAAGAACCTTATAAAGATCGTATTGATTTTTATCAAAGAAAAACGGGTTTAACTGAAGCTGTTCAAACAGGCATAGGTCAACTAAATGGTATTCCAATAGCAGTTGGGGTTATGGATTTTCAGTTTATGGGAGGTAGTATGGGATCCGTAGTCGGCGAGAAAATCACCCGTTTGATCGAGTATGCTACTAATCGATCTTTACCTGTCATTATTGTGTGTGCTTCTGGGGGAGCACGCATGCAAGAAGGAAGTTTGAGCTTGATGCAAATGGCTAAAATATCTTCTGCTTTATATGATTATCAATCAAATAAAAAGTTATTCTATATATCAATCCTGACATCTCCTACAACTGGTGGAGTAACAGCCAGTTTTGGTATGTTGGGAGATGTCATTATTGCTGAACCAAATGCCCACATTGCATTTGCGGGTAAAAGAATAATTGAACAAACATTGAATAAAACAGTACCCGATGGTTCACAAGCGGCTGAGTATTCATTCCATAAGGGCTTATTCGACCCAATCGTACCACGTAATCCTTTAAGGGGTGTTCTGAGTGAGTTATTTCAGCTCCACGGTTTCTTTCCTCTGAATCACAATTCAATATATTAAAGTATAGCACTCGATTCAATTCAATTATTTGTAGCGAACGAGTATTTAGTTCATCGTAAAAAAAAAAAAAACTTAAGTTAAGAAGAGTGGTGTTTTCTTTGGTGACATAAGTTCCACTTGTAGTAAGAGCCGGAAGTTTTGGATAATTATTATTTTTTCCTCCAGATCGATTATTCTATTTTTTATCTTATCCCTAATTACTGATTACTAATCATGAATCCTTTATAAATCAATTAGGATAAACAAAGATAAAAGAGTTAAGTTTCTCTTTCCGAGGAATTGGGGGAAGGGAAGACATTAATAAAAAAAGAATTTTATTTGGCCTTCTTAACGTATTAATTTCATTTTAATAGAGACAATAATATAAATATATCTTATTATCTTATTAATAATATATCATATTTGAATCTTAATATTAATTATAAGATATAAGATTCAAATATGATATATTATAGAAAGGAGTGAAAGAACCCTCACTTTGATTTTTTATTATAGAATCGAGTTACCGTTTGCTTTGTTGGATTCGATTAGTGAAAGTCGCGAACTCATAATAAACTCTTAAATACCCTTAGTAAAAAAAAATAGAAAGAATCAAAAAGGATGGAAGAAGAAGAATAGGAAAGTTTTTTATATTAAAGTGAATTATCATACATATTTATGTAGAACGATGAATTAGGTACACTTAATTCAGGTCTATATTCCTTGCACTTATTAACTACTTAATATTATTTATATTAGATATACTTATCATAAGATATCTTTAAAATACAAATATTAAATTGGGGCACCCATTCTATGACAGATCTACCCTCTATTTTTGTGCCTTTAGTGGGCCTAGTATTTCCGGCAATTGCAATGGCTTCTTTATTTCTTCATGTCCAAGAAAATAAGATTGTCTAGATTCGATGAGAGCAAATCTCATCAATTTATTTCAACACTGGATCATAATACACATATTTATTTAGTCTAATATGGTACGATATGTGGCTCTTTCCGAACACAAATGAGAGACTCATATGCATACGGATACACGATATCTACATAAATGCAGATTATATATGGGTATAGCTGGTTAAAAATGGATCGGCGAATAGTTTGAAATATAAAGTCAATTTATCTAACTAATTACTCCTAATAGTTCCCGTCAAAATAGTGCTAGTTGATGAGAGTTACTTGGGGGTCAAGAAAAGTAAAGTCAAATTCATTTGGGTTATTCTCTCAATTCCAATCGAATACAACCTTAATATAGTAAGTATAGTATGAACTGGCGATCAGAGCATATCTGGATAGAACTTATAACGGGGTCTCGAAAAACAAGTAATTTTTTTTTGGCCTGTAGCCTTTTTTTAGGTTCATTAGGGTTCTTAGTGGTTGGGACTTCCAGTTATCTCGGTAGGAATCTTATATCCGTATTTCCATCTCAGCAAATATTTTTTTTTCCGCAAGGAATCATAATGTCTTTTTATGGGATCGCAGGTCTATTTATTAGCTCCTATTTGTGGTGTACAATTGCGTGGAATGTAGGTAGTGGTTATGACCGATTTGATAGAAAAGAAGGAATTGTTTGTATTTTTCGTTGGGGATTTCCTGGAATAAATCGTCGCATTTTCCTTCGTTTCCTTATGAGAGATATCCAATCCATCAGAATGGAGGTTAAAGAGGGTCTTTATCCTCGTCGTGTCCTTTATATGGAAATAAGAGGCCAAGGGGCGGTTCCCTTGACTGGCACTGATGAGAATCTTACTCCACGAGAAATTGAACAAAAAATTGCCGAATTAGCCTATTTCTTGCGTGTACCAATCGAAGTATTTTGAAATGAAGAATTTAATGTTTTCTCAGTATGAGGGAGGGGACTTGCTAATTCCCTTTTTAATACAATTGAAGTTTCTTCAAAAAACTTATTTGATTAAAACATATTAGATTTGATTTCTCCCTTCTGTTAGCGGGTAAACCCACATGGAATAAAACAAAAGTGGGAGATTTTATATGGAACAACTAAATTCTAATAAAAATCCATTTTTTCTATACCAAAACCCCTTTTTTATGCGCAGGGAGCCCCTAATTTAGAATTTATACTAAATAAAATTTTATATAATTTATACTAATAAAAATAAAAAGTCTAATTAAGTATGCATTCATCAAACATATTCGAACATTTATTTTGTAATACAGAATTCATCTTTTTAGACCCAATATTTCAAATTTATAGGTTACATTATTCCTGGACTGTGGTTAGGTGGTGAAACATTTCGAAATAATTATCCGAGAAGGCATTTTTTGTTTCGAAATCCAAATTATATTCGTTACTTCTAGTGGATTTTCGAGTATTCATTGATAGGATCAAATAACAAATGGAGATGAAATTAGTTGGAATTTACCCAATGGAGATATCTCAATATTTTCTAAATACAAGGACTAAATTTTGACACAAAAATGGGAATAAATTCATTGGTTCGATACGATACCTTAGTTATAGAATCTGTGTTCAAATAAATATCTGATAAAATCCACGAATGCAGCGGATTCATTAACAATTTACAGATAAAAAATGAAAAAAAAAAAAAAATCATTGACTTCCCTCCCATATCTTGTATCCATAGTATTTTTGCCCTGGTGGGTCTCTCTTTCATTTAATAAAAGTCTGGAACCTTGGGTTATAAATTGGTGGAATACCCGGCAATCCGAAACTTTCTTGAATGATATTCAAGAGAAAAGGATTCTAGAAAAATTTATAGAATTAGAAGAACTATTCCTCTTGGACGAAATGATAAAGGAATACCCTGAAACACAGATACAAAAGCTTCGTATAGGAATACACAAGGAAACGGTACAATTAGTCAAAACACACGATGAGTATAATCTCCATATCATTTTTAATTTATCGACAAATATAATCTGTTTCGCTATTCTAAGTGGTTATTGTATTCTGGGTAATGAAGAACTTGTTATTCTTAATTCTTGGGTTCAGGAATTCCTGTATAACTTGAGTGACACAATAAAAGCTTTTTCAATTCTTTTAGTTACTGATTTATGGATCGGATTTCATTCAACCCATGGTTGGGAACTTATGATTGGTTCAGTATACAACGATTTTGGATTGGCTCATAACGATAAAATTATATCCGGTCTTGTTTCCACTTTTCCAGTTATTCTAGATACAATTGTGAAATATTGGATCTTCCATTATTTAAATCGTGTATCTCCTTCGCTTGTAGTCATTTATCATTCAATCAACGAATAAAGAACTCATTTGGTCTCTTGATATCAATCAAATAAGAATGTTTCTTCGTGTTTAAAGAATAAAGAAAGTATTTTCAATCTTACTTATTCTTTATTTATACTTATACCTGTTCAAGGTATTCGTCCCATATTCTAGTACAATTATTCCAGTACAATGGCAGACTCGTGGATAGGGAACTACACTAATTAGTTACCTTTCTAATTTATTGTAGAAATTCTGGGATCAATGATTGAACCATGCAAAATAGAAATATTTTTTCTTGGGTAAAGGAACAGATGACTCGATCCATTTCTGTATCAATCATGATATATGTAATAACTCGGGTATCTATTTCAAATGCATATCCCATTTTTGCGCAGCAGGGTTATGAAAATCCGCGTGAAGCAACTGGACGAATTGTATGTGCAAATTGCCATTTAGCTAATAAGCCCGTGGATATTGAAGTTCCGCAAACTGTACTTCCTGATACTGTATTTGAAGCAGTTGTTCGAATCCCTTATGATATGCAACTGAAACAAGTTCTTGCTAATGGGAAAAAGGGGGCTTTGAATGTGGGAGCTGTTCTTATTTTACCCGAAGGATTTGAATTAGC